AGATGTCCGAGTTATTACGTATATCATGATCGATACAGAAATCGATCGAGTCATCTGTTCCTTTACCCAAGAAAAAGTATTTCTATTTTCCATGTCCAATCGCAGATCCCGGAATTTCTACAATAAATTAGATAGGTAGCTAAGCTAATCTAGTTCCCTATACACGAGTCTGTTGTCATTCTACTGCAATAGTTGTACTGGAATGATGAATACCTTGAGCAGGTAGAAATAGAAAGAATTTTGCTAAAATGGAAAAGGGCTTTCTTTCTAAAGGAGAAAGATGCTGATTTGATTAATATCAGGAGATCGAATGAAGAATTCATTCACTCATTGAATGATAAATGACTACAAGCGAAGGGGATAGACGGTTTAAATGAAAGAAGATCCAATATTTCAAAGTTGTATCTAGAATCACTGGAAAAGTACAAATAAGCACAGAGAGAATTTGATCGTTATGAGGCAATCCAAAACCCTTGTAGACCCAACTAATTATGAGTTCCCAACCGGGGGTCGAGTGAAATCCAATCCAAAAATCAGTAACTAAAAGAATGAAAAAAGCTTTTATTGTGTCATTTAAGTTATAGAAGAATTCCTGAACCCAAGAATTAAAAATGAGAAGTTCCTCATTACCCAGAAAAAAAGAGCCACTTAGAATAGCCAAACAGATTATATTTGTCGAGAAATGCAAAATGATATGGAGATGATCCTCATTATCTGTTTTGGCCAATTGTATTATTTCCCTGTGTATTCCTATAGGAGGTTTTTGTATATGTGTCTTCGGGGACTCCTTTATCATTTCGTCCAAGAGAAAAAGTTCTTCTAATTCTATGAATCTTTCTAGAACCTTTTTTTCTTGAATATTAGTTAAGAGAGTTTCGGATTGCCTGGTATTCCACCAATTCTTAATCCAAAGTTCTAGACATTTGTTAAAAGAGAAAGAGACCCACCAGGGCAAAAGTACGATAGATACAAGATATAGGAAAGAAGGCAATGCTTTCTTTTTTTTCATTTTTGATCTGTAAATTGAGTTGTTAATGAATCTGCTTCATTCGTTGACTCTATATGATATTTCTTTTTCTTTGAAGCAAAAATTCTATAAGTTCTATAATGAGGTATTGAGACCTTGTATCTATTCCTCTTTTTGTATACTAGTGGAATTTCATTTAGTTCCTTCTTAGATCTAGATGAAGTGGAATAGAGAAATAGAATAAAATTTCGAATGAAAATGTAAGAATATTATGTCCAGATATCTCACTTGGACAAATTAGAAGCAATTTTCTGTTATTCTCGTTTGTTCCTTCCTTTAGATAAATATTCGAAAATCCCCCTACAATAACGAATTCGATTTCGAAGGGACTTCCCTCCCCCGTGTTGAGAAAACTTTTCTTCTTCCATTTTTTCTTCATTCAATTCATTTCAAAATACTTCAATTGGTACGCGCAAGAAATAGGCCAATTCGGCAGCTTTTTGTTCAATTTCTCGTGGAGTAAAAAACTTCTCATCAGTGCGGGTCAAGGGAATGACCCCCTGGCCTCGGATTTCCATATAAAGGATACGACGAGGATAAAGACCCTCTTTAACCTGAATTCTAATTGATTGGATATCCCGCATAAGGAATCGAAGGAAGACGCGACGTTTTATTCCAGGGAATCCCCAACGAAAAATGTACACTATTCCCTCTTTTCTATCGAATCGGTCATAACCACTGCCTACATTCCACAAAATAGTGCACCACAAGTAGGAGCTAATGAATAGGCCCGCGATTCCGTAGAAAGACATCACGACCCCCTGTGGAAAAAAAAGAATTTGTTGAGATGGAAATACAGATATCATATTCTTACCAAGATAACTGGAAGCTCCAACCGCTAAGAATCCTAGTGAACCTAGAAAAAGAATACAGGCCCAGAAAAAATTACTTCTTTTTCGAGAACCCTTTAGAAGTTCTATCCATATATGTTCTGATCGCCAATTCATATTAGATATACTAAATCCAGCAGCGGTCGATTGAAATTGAGAGAATAAGCTAAATGACTTTGACTTTACTTTTTTTTGATTCTGAAATCGCCTTCAGCAACTAGTACTCCTGTGAAAAAATTGGTTAGATACATTGACTTTCTATTCAAAAAAATATTCGTTGATCCATTTAAAATAAAACTCGCTATACCCGGCTCCGCATATACATGCATTTATGCTGGTATCCTATATCCGCATCCATAGCCGTTTTTCTTTTGTGTGTAGAAAGAGCCACATACCCTACCATATTATATTACTTACACTAAAAAATATCTGTATTATGATCCCGCGTGGAAATAAATTGAGAAAATTTGGCCCCATCGGTTCTAGACAATCTTATTTTTTTGCACATAAAGAAATAAAGAAGCCATTGCAATTGCCGGAAATACTAAGCCTACTAAAGGCACGAAAATAGAGGGTAAGTTAAAATCCGTCATAGAATAGGTGTCTCAATTCAAATTTACTATTTCTATCTATTCGAAAAATTTCTTAAGATTCTTATGATATAATTAAGTATATCTATTATAAAGAATATTGACTATTGTATTTTTTAGTTTGCAAAATAAAGAATTTTTAGAGAATACTAAGGTATTCCCTAAAAAAAATTAATGGAATGGATAAGATAATAAAAAAATTGCAAAAAAGGAGAACTAATTAAAAAGATTTTTTTTTCTTTTCTCATCCTTATGCCCTTTCTATCCTTCTAATCGAACTTTAAATTGGATTCAAAGGAAAGAGATTGTGAAAATGAAATACCTCATTCAGAATACCCTTTTAAAAGGGTCTCAGTACGACTTGGTCGAATGCGCCCATTTCGAATCCAAAATCTGTTTCGTGTACCTCCTTATTTCCACATACAATACTTCTTCAATCACTCTTAGACCCACAAATGCAAGATGCGCGTCAGGTTTTGAAATAAGGATATCCCCAGCATAGCGAAACTGGCTCTTATTCCACCGGTTGTAGGGGTTGTAAGGATTGATATGTAGGGCTTTTAGTTGATTGATAGTACCGTAAAGTTGAAGCTATTTTAGGTTTTTTCATTAAGCTGTAACTTCCTTCCTGCATACGTGCTCCTCCAGAAGCGCATACAATAATGCGTGGTAAAGGGGGAAAAGTAGCATACTCAATCAAAGGGGAAATTCTCTTACCTACTACAGATCCCATACTACCCCTTTGGATTTTGTAAGGCGATATACCACCCAAAGGATATGAAAATACCGGGTGGAGTTAGCTTTTCGACGAAGACTCGTCCCGTGCGGCGAAGTCCTATTAGCAAAACCCCGCGCAAGAATGAATTGTATAATAATATTATTCCGAATACCCCCCGCCACGTATAGTAGCATTGCGATTCCGAATCTTTTTTCTTTGTGAATAGAATAAATTAATAGTATCGTTGGGTCGAAGTTTTGGTCCGGAAAAATTCGGACTAAAATGTCTACCGCGTCGAAGCCTATAGCCCTGGATTTCCACGAAAGTACGATTCTTACCATCAGGATTCTTTTGAACGTCTCCACAATGGGTCCAGGTTCTATGTCCAATCCGAAATCAAAGATTTCTTGCTCTTGATCGGAGTCGTAAACTAAAACTACCTCTTCATCAAGGTTATAGATGACGAAGTCATCTAGTTCTAGCATTGAGAATCAATTCTCTTTTCTTACAGGCAGTTCGAGTCACTTGTTGGCTCATGATTACGCCTGCTAAAAGTTTAAAAATGTCCTCTTTTTTGAAAAGGGAGGGTCTTATAAAAGGGTCCAACGTCCAAACTATGTCTTTTTTCATTCACTCTCCTTTAGTTTAGTTCTTTTCTCTATCTAGAAGTGGAATAGAATAACCCGGTTGAAGGGTAATGATCATACGTCTGTAATGCATTGTATGTCCCAGAATAGGTCCCATTCTTCTACCCTTTCCGGGTAGTCGATGACTATTCACAGCTACTACCTTAACACCAAAGAAGAGTTCGACCCAATGCTTTATTTCTGTCCTAGTGAATCCTGATTCGACATTAGAAGTATATTGATTCTTTCCCAATAAACGAAGACTTTTTTCTGTAAATACTGCGTATTTGATTCCATTATCATATGATAATACTATATTTGTATTTATTGTATTATGCCTTTCTATATTCTATAGAGAAAAATATATAGAATATACGAATCTCGATTTGTCAAGTCTAATGAAAGGATCTTATAAGGATCTTATCAAGATCCATTTTTATTCGGCTCAATCTTTTTTTTGAAAAAAAAAGGATTGAGCCGAGTTTAATTGCAATCAATTAGAAGAACAAAGAAGAATTACTGCATTTCGTAACTAATTTCTTCTCTTTCTATTTCTGTAGATCTAGGTTTTCAGTTGATCTGGTTTATCTACCGCCTCGAACTCGAATTTGATCGCCTTCCATACTTCACAAGCTGCGGCTAGTTCAGGACTCCATTTGGAAGCTTGCCGGATAATTTCATTACCTTCACGAGCAAGATCACGCCCTTCATTACGAGCTTGTACACAGGCTTCTAAAGCCACCCGATTAGCTGCTGCACCAGGTGCATTTCCCCAAGGATGTCCTATAGTTCCTCCACCAAATTGTAATACAGAATCATCTCCAAAAATTTCGGTCAGAGCAGGCATATGCCAAACATGAATACCCCCTGAAGCCACCGGCATAACACCCGGCATCGATACCCAGTCCTGAGTGAAAAAGATACCGCGAGAACGATCTATTTCAATATAATCATCACGCAATAAATCAACAAAACCTAAAGTCAATTCGCGATCCCCTTCTAGCTTACCTACTACTGTACCAGCGTGGACATGATCTCCACCAGACATACGCAATGCTTTAGCTAGTACACGAAAATGCATACCATGATTTTTCTGTCTATCAATAACTGCATGCATTGCCCGGTGGATGTGAAGAAGTAGGCCATTGTCGCGGCAATAATGAGCCAAAGTTGTATTTGCCGTAAATCCTCCGGTTAAGTAGTCATGCATCACGATAGGAACCCCCAATTCCCTCGCAAATACAGCTCTCTTAATCATTTCTTCGCATGTACCTGCAGTCGCATTCAAGTAATGCCCCTTGATTTCACCCGTTTCGGCCTGTGCTTTATAAATTGCTTCGGCACAAAAGCAGAAACGGTCCCTCCAGCGCATAAATGGTTGTGAGTTCACGTTTTCATCATCTTTAGTAAAATCAAGTCCACCGCGTAGACACTCATAACACGCTCTACCGTAATTTTTTGCGGATAATCCCAATTTTGGTTTAATAGTACATCCCAATAAAGGACGACCATACTTGTTCAACTTATCCCTTTCAGCTTGGATACCATGAGGCGGACCTTGGAAAGTTTTTGTATAAGAAGGGGGAATTCGCAGATCCTCCAGACGTAGAGCACGTAGGGCTTTGAAACCAAATACGTTACCCACAATGGAAGTAAACATGTTAGTAACAGAACCCTCTTCAAATAGGTCTAACGGATAAGCTACATAAGCGATATATTGATTGTCCTCCCCAAGAACGGGCTCGATGTGATAGCATCGTCCTTTGTAACGATCAAGACTGGTAAGTCCATCAGTCCAAACAGTTGTCCATGTACCAGTAGAAGATTCGGCAGCTACCGCAGCCCCTGCTTCTTCAGGTGGAACCCCGGGCTGAGGAGTTACTCGGAATGCTGCCAAGATATCAGTATCCTTGGTTTGGTACTCCGGGGTGTAGTAAGTCAATTTATAATCCTTAACACCAGCTTTAAATCCAACAAAAGCTTTAGTTTCTGTTTGTGGTGACATAAGTCCCTCCCTACAACTCATGAATTAAGAATTCTCACAACAACAGGGTCTACTCGATATGGATTAGGCGTAAATGAAACCTTTGCAAAAATCTTTTAAAACAAAAAAAAGGATATTCAATTAATATCAACTCATTAAAGAAAATAAAGGGATTCATATAGAACATACACAGGGTGTACGCATTATATATGAATGAAACATATTCATTAACTTAAGCATACCCTCTATATGAATTCGATAGGAATTGAGTTGTTGTTATGGTAAGTTAAAAAGGTTCGTTATTAAACCATGGATTTGGTGAATCAAATCCATCATTATTGTATACTCTTTGATATATATAGCGCAACCCAAACCAATCCCTAATTCTTATTTTGCAAGTTCTTAATAGGCCCCTTTCTTATTTTGAATCTAAATACCTAACTAAATACTAAGAAAATTCTCTGTTGACAGCAATCTATGCTTCACAGTAATATATTGTATATCGAAGTCCTAGATAGGAAAATAGGCACAGATTCTCCATAAAAGGGAAAACTATATGAAAAAAAGATTGATTGAACTTTCCAATTGACTTATTCCATGAGTAAACGATTGAATGGGATTCGCTTGGGTAACGAAATCAAGTGCTGGCCTCCTTTTCTCTCTTATTGAATTAACTAATAAATTTCCTTTTGACTTTTGGATTTTTGGATATTTATTTGGTTTTAATTTGGCATTATTCAACAAAAAAAAAGAAAAATTTCGACAAATTCCATTTTTTTGATAATTATGTGATAATTATGAGAACCAATCCTACTACTTCTCGTCCCGGGGTTTCCACAATTGAAGAAAAAAGCACAGGGCGTATCGATCAAATTATTGGACCAGTGCTGGATGTCACTTTTCCCCCGGGCAAGTTGCCCTATATTTATAACGCTTTGGTAGTCAAGAGTCGAGACACTGCCGGTAAGCAAATTAATGTTACTTGTGAGGTACAACAATTATTGGGAAATAATCGAGTTAGAGCTGTAGCTATGAGTGGTACAGACGGGCTGATGAGAGGAATGGAAGTGATTGACACGGGAGCTCCTCTCAGTGTTCCAGTCGGCGGAGCTACTCTCGGACGAATTTTCAACGTTCTTGGAGAGCCTGTTGACAATTTGGGTCCTGTAGATACTAGCACAACATTCCCTATTCATAGATCTGCGCCTGCCTTTATCGAGTTAGATACGAAATTATCTATCTTTGAAACAGGTATTAAGGTGGTCGATCTTTTAGCTCCTTATCGGCGTGGAGGAAAAATCGGACTATTTGGGGGGGCTGGAGTAGGTAAAACCGTACTCATCATGGAATTAATCAACAACATTGCTAAAGCTCATGGAGGCGTATCCGTATTTGGCGGAGTAGGGGAACGGACTCGTGAAGGAAATGATCTTTATATGGAAATGAAAGAATCCGGAGTAATTAATGAAAAAAATATTGCGGAATCAAAGGTAGCTCTAGTCTATGGTCAAATGAATGAACCGCCGGGAGCTCGTATGAGAGTTGGTTTGACTGCCCTAACTATGGCAGAATATTTCCGAGATGTTAATAAGCAAGACGTGCTTCTATTCATCGATAATATCTTTCGTTTTGTTCAAGCAGGATCGGAGGTATCTGCCTTATTAGGGAGAATGCCCTCCGCAGTGGGTTATCAACCCACCCTTAGTACAGAAATGGGTACTTTGCAAGAAAGAATTACTTCTACCAAAAAGGGATCTATAACTTCGATCCAAGCAGTTTATGTGCCTGCGGACGATTTGACCGACCCCGCTCCTGCCACGACATTTGCACATTTAGATGCTACTACCGTACTTTCCAGAGGATTAGCTTCCAAGGGTATTTATCCAGCAGTAGATCCTTTAGATTCAACCTCAACTATGTTACAGCCTCGGATCGTTGGCAACGAACATTATGAAACTGCGCAAAGAGTTAAGCAAACTTTACAACGTTACAAGGAACTTCAGGACATTATCGCAATTCTTGGGTTGGATGAATTATCAGAGGAGGATCGTTTAACTGTAGCAAGAGCACGAAAAATTGAGCGTTTCTTATCACAACCCTTTTTTGTAGCAGAAGTTTTTACCGGTTCTGCAGGAAAGTATGTTGGTCTTGCAGAAACAATTAGGGGGTTTCAACTGATCCTTTCAGGAGAATTAGACGGTCTACCCGAACAGGCCTTTTATTTGGTGGGTAACATCGATGAAGCTAGCACGAAAGCTATAAACTTAGAAGAGGAGAACAAATTGAAGAAATGAAATTAAATCTTTATGTACTGACTCCTAAGCGAATTATTTGGGATTGTGAAGTGAAAGAAATCATTTTATCTACTAATAGTGGCCAAATTGGCGTATTACCAAACCACGCCCCCATTAACACAGCTGTAGATATGGGTCCTTTGAGAATACGCCTCCTCAACGACCAATGGTTAACGGCGGTTCTGTGGAGCGGTTTTGCGAGAATAGTTAATAATGAGATCATCATTTTAGGAAATGATGCGGAGCTGGGTAGTGACATTGATCCGGAAGAAGCTCAACAGGCACTTGAAATAGCCGAAGCTAACTTGAGTAGAGCTGAGGGTACGAAAGAATTGGTTGAAGCGAAGCTAGCTCTCAGACGAGCTAGGATACGAGTCGAAGCTGTCAATTGGATTCCTCCATCCAATTGAAGACAATCCAATGGTTTAATCTGATACAAAGAAAAAGAGAAGAAGGGTAGAAAAAGTTATTAGATAGCGAAGTCAGTCCAATGCTATCTAGTAATTTTTCTACCTACCTACCTACTATTGGATTTGAACCAATGACTCCCGCCGTATGAAAGCAATACTCTAACCACTGAGTTAAGTAGGCAATTTATTACCACAAAGGAAGACCTATTACTTCGATCGATTATAGATCGAATTTTTTTTCTAAGCAATACCGCTCCGCTATTGTTTTATTTTTATTTTTATAGTAAACAGATCAAAGAGATATCCTCTGGGATTAGAGAATATTCATCTTGACAAGAAATTATCTATATGTTAAGATATCTCTGACAAGGGCTATAGCTCAGTTCGGTAGAGCAACTCGTTTACACGTGCGCCAATGCTTTTCAAGGGAGCTTATTATGCAATGAACATAATTGATCTTATTGCAAAATCAATGTCTTACTTCATGGATTCGAGAGAATAAGAGAACAATAGCCTGACAAACAGTCGGTTCGGTCCGATTCAGGTGCCAATTCAGGTGCCTAATCAAATAGAACCCTTATTGATTTGATAGTTGATAAGGTAAATATCCAGCCCACTCAATGCTAGGCTTAATGAGGATAAGGGCCTCCAAAAAACCTCTTTTCGTTCTATGAACTTTAAGGTGTATGAAGTCTCATAGTCAACTCTTGCAGGGGAACGATAGAGACTCCATTTAACTTAGGTTGATTTAATTTAGGCCGTAGGCAGACCTAAGTCAAGGTAATCCTTCTTTGAAACACTTTGGTATTGCTCCTAGATAGATCATAATACAAATAATGAATCAGAGCACAGGGAGCCATCTCATTATCTTTCCGTAAAGAAAAAATATGGTGGACTAACTGATCTTTACATCAGTTGATGAAAGAGCCCAATGCAATAAAATGCATGTTGGGTCTTTGAAACAGTTCGAATCATTTCGATAATAATCAGTTTGATCTGTTTTACCGAGAAGGTCTACGGTTCGAATCCGTATAGCCCTAATACGTTCTATTTTTCGATTATAGATATCCTATTTTGCTTAGTATAGTTTTCATTTCCTCATTAGTACTTGTTTATAGACTGGACAGTCGCCTGGTCCATAGAATAGAGATAAAAACATTACCACAGGCTCATTCATCGAAAATAATAGAGACAGGAAAAGAAAAACGAAAATGCATTCCATAGAATCGGTCGATCCATTAAATTATGTTTATGTATTCCTATTTCTATCAAATCCATAGAAACAAGGATCCTTTACCTGATTTGAATTCCATCCTACTTCAAATAGGATATGCTCTAAGTCCCTAGACTTCCCTATAATGACTGCAATGATTTTCTCCGTTTTGCGAATTAAATTACTATTTAGTTTGAAGTATATTACTTTGATTCTATATACATTATCTACTTTAAATAGAAAAAATGGAAAGAAAATCCAAATAAAGAAAGAGTAAAGAAGAAAACAGAATATTCTGTCTCATAGTT